AGTCAAGGGAATGATTGGATAATTGGTTTATATAAATCCTTCCTGGTTGAGACCACAGGTAAAAATGGGATTTCCAGAAATTGACAAAGTAATATTTCCATTTATTCATCAAAAGAAACGTCCCTTTTGAAGCAATAATTGATTTTCCTTGATACCTAACACAATGCATGAAAGGATCTTTGAACAACCATAAATTCGCTTGAAAAGCCCTGGCAAAGACTTCTGCAAGATGCTCCATTTTTCCATAGAAAAATATTCGTTCAATAAGGGCTCCAGAAGATGTTGATCGTAAGTGAGAAGATTGGTTACGGAGAAATAGGAAGCTAGATTCATATTCACATACATGAGAAGTATATAGGAAGAAGAATAGTCTTTTATTTATTTTTGAAAAAGAAGAACTGGCTTTCTTTGAATTTGAAGTAATAAGACTATCCCAATTATGACACTCATGGAGAAAGAATCTTAATAAATGCAAAGAGGAAGCATCTTTTATCCAATAGCGAAGAGCCTGAACCAAGATTTCCAGATGGGCTGGGTAAGGTATTAGTATATCTAATACATAATTTAAATGTGAAAAGTTGTCCTCTAAAAAAGAAAATATTGAATGAATTGATCGTAAATTATTGGATTTAACTACCGCTTTCCTTTCTAGGGAAGATATTAATCGCAGAGACAATGGAATTTCCATAATGATTGAAGAAACCTCTGACATTACTTGCGAATAAAAATTTTTGTTGTGCCCCACAAATGGAGTCTGTTTAGAATCATTAACAAAAAGGTTCTGTTGATACATTCGAATGATTAAACGTTTCACAATTAGTAAGCTGCATTTATTGTCATAACCTGCATTTTCCAACAAAATAGATCTATTTAAACCATGATCATGAGCAAGTACATAAATATACTCCTGAAAGATAAGTGGATATAAGAAGTAGTGTTGTTGAGATCTATCTAGCCCTAAATAGATTTGGGATTTATCCATTTGAAATTCTATTTAAATGAAAGGTAGAGGATTTTGGGAGTTATAAATGATACATAGTGCGATACAGTCAAAACAAGGTATTATAGTACAAACCAAATAGATACCTCGGATACAGATAAACTTATCAACGGATTCTCTATCCTCTCTTTTTCCATTTAAAATTAAGTATTTATGTTCGTTTTCATTATAGGATAACAAGATGATTAGAAATCCTTTACTTTTTTTTTCAACCCAATCGCTCTTTTGATTTTGGAAATTTTTTTATCAATATACTGTTTCTTATACACATACATCTCCATTATGGAATGGATAATGATAATATTTAGGATTCATTAAAAAATCAAGAATACATTCCTGGGAGAAAGCCTTCCCGTATTGGGCACTAATATTTTTTTAACGTCTAATTAGATCGGGTAATCATTCAAATTAAGAACGGAAGCTCGTTGCTTTTTTCTTTCCCTATAATAAAAATGAAATTAATTGAAGCCGTGGGGCCCTATCCATTTATTAATTCGACCCAACTTAAAATTGACTTCGGTTTGCTCCCCTTCAATAATTTAAATTTTAAAAGTTAAAGAAGGCTTTGTGCCGAGCCGGAAAGAATAAAATATTCTCAGAACTCTTAATTGATACGACATGCTATTTTTTCCATTCATTCCCTTTCAGGATCAGTCGTGGTCTTCCAAACTTTACCGATGGTATGGACGAATGTCTCGCTTCATCTAAATGTGTAAAAGATCCTAGCCGCACTTAAAAGCCGAGTACTCTACCGTTGAGTTAGCAACCCAAATAGAAAAAGGATATGTAGATACAATCAGAATAAAACAAAATGATTAAATCAAAGCATTAATCTACGAAATAAAAAAAGTATAAAAATAAAAAATTTCTAATATATTTGGAACATAAAAATGACTAAATCAGATGAAAAAATAAAAAATTTACTGATCAAATAAAAAAAGAAATGTAAAAAATGCTAGACCATCCCCTAATTTCTATATTATCCACTATTCAATCAAAAATCTGGGTATCAAATCTAATCCAACGAACCCATCATTTGAATCAACAGGTAAAAAATAAAACCTATGGGACGGAAATAAATAGAGCTGCTTATCACGATGAATTATATTTGTTCGATACAATGTTGTCAATATAAAGGTTAAGAAAAGAATACGCTGGAAAAAATACAAGAACTTAAATTGAAATAATAGTAAAAAGGAGACTTGTGTTGGATTGGCACTGCATATGCATATAAACTAAAAATTTTATTTAGGTGTAGAATAAATAAAGAAGAATTAGAAAAAGGGTTTTCAATAGTATATTGAATCCATATATATAAGTCGAATAAAGAACTTCATAAGTCGAATAAAGAACTTCGATTCCTTGTTTCTTACTTGGTATTAAAGTTCGAATGAAAACCACGCGATTGCAGGTAATGCCAGAATTTTTTATTTTGTAAGGATCAATCAAATAGGTTTTCAAAATATTCTAAAAAAACAATGATAAATAGATATGAATATGAATAGAACAAGAAAAGAAGGAAATAAAAAAACATAGTATAGAAAAGATATCCAAAATGATATAGAAATCACTATCCTACCCTTAGTTTTTATTTCCTTAATTTAATTAATTGTATTTCGTTTGATTAGGGTAAAGTTCCTTAAAAACCTCTGCTTTTTTTAAAATATCCTGAACAGTTCCTGTAGGCTGAGCGCCTCTTTCAAGGAAATAGAGAATCGCGGGAACGTTTAAATAAGTTTGATTCTTGATAGGATCATAAAAACCCACTTTCCGAAGATCTCTTCCTTCTCTTCGGGATCGAACATCAATTGCAACGATTCGGTAGACGGCTCATTGGGATAGATGTAGATGAAAAAGAACCCCCCCTAGAACCGTATAGGAAGTTTTCGCCTCGTACGGCTCGAGAAAAAAATGATTAGAAGTTTTGTCTATGGATAAAATTAGAATAAATAGAAAAGGAATCCGTAAAATAAATGAGTCTATAATTTAAAATTTAACTCATAGTTATTTTTTTAGCTTCCTGAAAAAAATCATTTGTACTCATAACTCAAGTTCAATAATTCTCAAATATCTTAAAGAAATTTAAGATATTTTTTTATTGAGTGGTCTTTAACCCCTCCTTTTTTGTCTCGTTTAAAATCTATTTTGATTCTTTATTCGGATCCGTGAGACAATTGAAGTGGTGTTTACTTGTTCTGGGATCCCTTATCTTTGTTTTAAATCATTGGGTTTAGACATTACTTCGGTGCTTATTAATCCTTTCAAAATGGTAGCAACATACCCCTTTTGTGATTTCTTTCTATCAAAGAATCATATGGTTGATTCGTGCGCGATACACTGTGGATCGAAAAAGTTTTAACCCTTCCAACAAAAATTTTTTTTTGCTCGAATCGGATCCTTTCGATTTATATATCGAAGATATACTTACGAAGTTGTTCCAATTTATTGATTGGCATTAACCCTAGATCGTTGCCCCTGAGAAATTAATAAATACTTTCTACCCGAGCTCCATCATGCACTATTTACATTACAACCCAAAAAAAAAGAGGGGTTCTAGTAGAATAGAACAAATGACGTCGAGCCAAGAGCACTTTCATTCCTATAAAAAATGGTGGATGTAAGAATAAGAATCCACGGCGGATCGTGTCCTTCAAGTCGCACGTTGCTTTCTACCACATCGTTTTAAACGAAGTTTTACCATAACATTCCTCTAATTTGGAACCAGTATGGAATTGATTCAATTATATTATGGAATCATGAATAGTCATTGGTTCGCTCGGTACATAGACATAGTCATTTATATTTTTTCTTATCTATCTACATAGATAATAAAGATTTTTCTGAAGAAATATTAGCAAGACCCCGGCTTTTTTTGTATGAATGGAACATTTTTCTATAAGTATCGATCTCAAAAAAAATATCTAACAGAAATTCCAGAAATCTAAATATAGAAATAACATAACTAATAGAAATAGAAATCACAGGAATAAATAAATTATATTTGACTCTGCCTCTTCAAGTGACTCAATAAGATAGACTGAGCCATTTCCACCTTCCCCAAGATTCAATCCATAAGGAATCATTACAAATCTTGCTACTTGAAAAAGTTTCCTACTTCTGCATCATTATTTGAATCAAGTTTTGCAGTAAAAACTCCATTTTATTATCATAATAAAAAATATTTTCGAATGGAATTGTCAATGATGTAAAGCAAATAAGCTAAATAGATCGAACAATAAAAAGAAATATTATTGTTAAATATTTCAATTTTAATATTTTAGGGATGCTCATTATTTTTCACAAAAATAGAAAGACTATTGTGACTCAAATAGGATAACAATACATACCTATAAGCTAAGCACTTCCTCTTTTATATGTATTTTCATATTTTGTTTAGCCTGAGATTAAGTAATCTTTCTGCAACTGTGATCTATGTCTCATCTTATCTTTATCTGAATCAGAAAAGGTTTCAGTTATCAGTTACTTTTGCATTTGAATGTCATTTGAACTCGATTTAGTTCAGTTTGTGAAAAACTTAGATATGATTCCGAAAAGAATCATTCAAAATTAAAAAAAGAAAGAGGAATAATATTCTATCCAATATTAGACCTTTAAACAGAACCTTGTTGAACAAAAAACAAGTATTCAGATACAACGGATATGCTCTGGGACGGAAGGATTCGAACCTCCGAATAGCGGGATCAAAACCCGTTGCCTTACCGCTTGGCTACGCCCCATTTCTACTTTTATTGGATACTAATAAAGAATAATATTGGTAGTAAGTGTTCGTCAATTCCAGGCCAAACTATCTATAGAAAATCTTTATTCTTTATAGAATCTATTATAGATTCGTGCTAGGATTTTGACATGTGTATATCTAGAATTCAACTGAATTTATTGATCATTACATATAATTCAATTAAGATATTGTATGAAAGTATGATTTCTTCTATTCTCCTTTGAGAATTGGAGGATTTTTGATTGAACGGAAAAAGAAGGATTTTTTTGTCTACCCTACTTTCTTTATTTTTCCTTATATCAATAACTCAATCAAAATGCAATTATCTCGACGAAAAAAATGTCTGTTATGCTTAATATCTTTAGTTTGATCTGTCTTAATTCTGCCCTTTATCCGAGTAGTCTTTTCTTCGCCAAATTGCCCGAAGCCTATGCTTTTTTGAATCCAATCGTAGATTTTATGCCAGTCATACCCCTGTTCTTTTTTCTTTTAGCCTTTGTTTGGCAAGCTGCTGTAAGTTTTCGATAAGATCTTTAATACTATCCTAGAAAATTCATGATTTATTCGATAAAAATTATAATAATTGATAAGATCAAATAAGTCTGACAGTATGAACCTTCGATTCAAACATTGAAATTATCGGATAGCCGCGAGAAACCCGGCTCGCCCCATTTCCCTATTTTAATCCTTTTATGGTGAAAGACCTTATTAGCTTAGGGCCCCTTACAATAGCTAATTATGGGTCTGAAAGTGATTTGTGGTAATTAAAGACTCTTATTATATTACAAATTGAAATTTCATTTCAACTTCATTTGAATTTCTGAATATTCTTTTCTATTTCTAGAATTTATTTCTTGGTGTAAAAATAGGATATGTGATATAAAAATGGAGGATCTATTATCTTTTCTCGTTTTTCTTTTTCAAAAAATGATCTTGGAGGTTGTGTAATGCTTACTCTCAAACTTTTCGTTTACACAGTAGTAATATTCTTTGTTTCTCTCTTCATCTTTGGATTCCTATCCAATGATCCAGGACGTAATCCAGGACGTGAAGAATAAAATAAAAATTTAGTTTTTCTTGCTTGATTTTACAATTTTCTTTCAATTTTTTTTTAGCTATTCCACACGTTTAATTAGGAAAAAATAATAAGAGGGTTTGCGAAAATTGAAAGAAAAAAATAGAAAGTCATCAACGGAAAGAGAGGGATTCGAACCCTCGGTACGAATAACTCGTACAACGGATTAGCAATCCGCCGCTTTCGTCCACTCAGCCATCTCTCCCAATTGAAAAAGATAATTACTATGTTACATTACACATCAAGTAAGGATTAAAGAAAGTATTTCTTTCACATTCTTTATCGTTATTATATAATTAGCAATTCCATTTAGATGCTCGAAAGATCCAAATAGAAAGATAAATAAAGAAGACCTTCTTGCTTTTTTTTTTCGAGGTGCCTTTTGGGCCTGGCCCGGTCAATACCCAGCCGGGCCTTTTTTTTGTTCCAACGAATTCCCTTTATTTATAGGCAACATACTCTAAATACTTGGTATCTGTGTAACAATTTCCGTTCTGGGGTTTACATATACTTCTAATTTTTGTTATAATGGAAATGGAGAATGGTTTTTGATTCAAAAGAATCAATTAAGGATGTATCAATTTGTATTTTCTTATGTCATTAGGCAAACCAAATTTTATATTCAAATCTAAGAATAATTCACGAATTCTCAGTCAACGAATAGTTAATGGTTCCTGTTTGTCATAAATTTTAGCTTTTTTGAGTCAAAATAAAATTTGATTTTTCAATAGAAAAAGTGTAAGTTTTTCGGCATTGTTTATTTTGAGATACTATACAATTAATCAAAGGGCTAAATAAAACACAATAAAAAAGGGAAAAGGGGTTTCTTTTATAATTTTTTTATTTTATATTTATTTAGAAAAAGGATGAATAAAGGGGATGCAAGTACAATAAACTAAAGTTTAGTAATCCAACGGTAATTTTTTATCCTGTTGTGTATCGTTTTGGCGGCATGGCCGAGTGGTAAGGCGGGGGACTGCAAATCCTTTTTCCCCAGTTCAAATCCGGGTGCCGCCTCATCAACAAATGAATAGAAATATCTTATTCTGCTCTGCTGATATAATTAAATATAATTTTCCCCAGCAAAATAGAATAAGGGGACTGTTGATACTTGGTTGATTCTAAATATCTATTCTGGTAATTTTGTAAAAGATTTCCAATCTTTGAATATAAAAAATAAAGGTCGAAGCAAGACTTTTTGATTCCCTTCTACTGCTAATGTAATGTATACTCATTGGGTCTTAAATTACATCGGATAGCCGGGGGAGAATTCAACTACTAGTTAGGTAAAGTCCTTTCTATACTGTAATCTACATATATAGACTCGCGAGAATCTCTGAGTGTTCAGGCATTCAATCACTATTAGATTGAGATTGGATAGATTTTTTATAGAAAAAAGTAAAAAAAATAATTTTTTTTTACCCCCCCCCGTCAAGAGTATAATATACTATCTCCCAACTCCTTCAGCTAGACAATCGCGAAGGGGTACGCATTATATCAAATAGGAAATAAAAGTATGTAATAGATAACAATTGATCTATTTTTACTTTGAAGGGCAAGAAAAAAAAGAAAGGGCTCTCTTATTTTATTACTGGACGTTCCATTCCATTAGTAACATTCCTTTGTAGTGTCATTGTGTATTTTACTTGTGTTTAGTCTTTCCACATTAGAAATCATATAGGAATTTTTGAAATGGCTTTATTTTATTGGTTCATCAATAGTGTTTGGTCAGAATCCCTTTTTGACTCTGGACCATTCATTCTACTATTATTAGTGAGCAATAATGCAATAATTCTATCATAGAGATAAGGGACATAATTCACATGGATATAGTAAGTCTCGCTTGGGCTGCTTTAATGGTAGTCTTTACATTTTCCCTTTCACTCGTAGTATGGGGAAGAAGTGGACTTTAAAAGCACTCCTAATTTAGTTGAGGAATGAAACGCTATCAATTCTTTTATAGATCGTTCCGTAACGCATTTTTTATTTGAATTGAAATAATTTTGAAATAAAAATATCTTCATTTCAAAATTCCATTGGATTCTAGTGGAGAAATGTATTCTATAACAGTAAAACGATTATTTCAGATTCATCGGAATAAATAGATGTATCAAAGAAATAGAATTGGGTCCTACGTCAATTCTATATATGGATTAATAACTACATATGGATTAATATAACTACATATATTGAAGATAGAAGCTAATAGAGTATACCAACTCTATTTACAACTTTATACACTACTATAACATAACACTACTAGAGAGTATGGTAAGTAAGAAATAAATTTCTTACTTACCATACTCTCGGATCTCATAGAATACCGCGGATTATAGCCCCTTGATTTCATTTAAGACGCAAAAATAGAATACTTTTCATTTGATTTCTTCAACTATTGATAAGAATTCAGAAGTAAAGTTTCATTTAAAGTAATTAATTGTTTTGACTGACTGTTTTTACGTAAATTATAAGTAGAAAAGCAGTAGGAACTAAAATGAACAGTGCAGTAGCAATAAATGCAAGAATATTTACTTCCATAATTTCATTGTTTTTTTTTATTTCACAATAACTCGGGATTTAATCCCATAGAGATGATAAATCTTTCACCTGTCAATTCAATGAATGCATTACCTATCGATGATCTTGAATCGGATCAATATCATGAATAACAATATCTGAGCTATTAAATTAATTTGTCGTCGAGAATTGAATAGTATAACATATGAAGATCTTTTATCCATAGTGAATCCAATCTTGGATTCCCGGACCAATAAAAAACACCTTTATTTCTCCTTATTTTCTGTTCTTTCTTTTTAGGTCTTCCTTGTAGAACCATCAAATGAAGTATCATCTAACCACGCGTCTGTTTCCATTAACTACAAAACCCCAACAAACAATACAAGCGAAGTGGAAAAAGAGAAGAATTAGGTTCTAAATTTTAATGATCTAATTTTCTTTGAAAGACGAAGAAGTATGATAAAAATGAGTCGCGGGAGAAAAAATGGAATATTCTATCAACTTCACTATTTTAGTTATTTTCATTTTTTTTTAGGGTTTGTTCTTTCTTCGACAGAATCCTGAAAAAAAGAGGGGAAACCCCTTCAGAATTCAATTATGCTCCCCTTCTTTTTCACAGAAAATAAAGAGGCGAATTGATGTACTTATTGGATCCGTCGGGACTGACGGGGCTCGAACCCGTAACGTCCGCCTTGACAGGGCGGTGCTCTAGCCTATTGAACTACAATCCCATGGAAATAAGAAGAGATCTAGCAGAAAATTTGGATAGGTATTTCTTAGGCTCTACCATCTGATAGTAGGTTGCCAAATTATTGGGCCGAGCTGGATTTGAACCAGCGTAGACATATTGTCAACGAATTTACAGTCCGTCCCCATTAACCACTCGGGCATCGACCCAACGCCTAATTCATTTTAGACGTTCCATAATCAACTTCCTTTCATCTCCCAGGCAGACTTGACAAATAAATATAAATATCATCAATCAAATGATATAAAATATGAAGTCCTTCTAAGTAGACTATTAGAAGGACTTGACAAACAGGGATCACTTAATAGAAAATCCCACTCCTATTCCTATAGTCTTGAGTGTTGTTACACCCCCAGAGGGACTTGAACCCTCGTTTTCTCCGTGAAAGAGAGAGGTCGTAACCACTGGACCATAGGGGCCTATGGCCACCTTGAGCCAGAAATAAACTAGAAACATAAATACTAGGTCCCGGGGGCCAACCACCCTTAGGAAATAAAAAAGCAATATAAACACATATAGTAGAAACACGTAGAAACATAGAAATAGTATAGTAGAAATAGAATAGAAATATGTAACAAAATAAGGTATAATAAACCAAAATAAGGAATAAGGGCGGCTTAACTTAATATAACTCAAGGCGAAGGCCGCCTTTAGGATATGGATCAAACCGAAAAACTTGTTCATTATTCTGGAGGTTAATGGTAATCAAACTTTACCATTAAACTTTAAACTATACAACCTTGAAACTTTATTTCATTGGTCTTTCTCGTCTTTATCTCTATGATTCACAAAGCTGGGTTGGATCCCCAAGATCCTTTACCTTCGCATTGGATTTTAGTTGCTTTACCAAAAGATTATTTAGCCGGTCAAATTATTCAAATTCACCTAAGCCATATGAAATTATATTGAGCCCTAAGTCAT